CAGGCTTACTAATGGGATGTCCTGAAAAGTTACAAAATTTCGCTTTAGCCAATGATCCAATCAAAGGAATAATTGGAACTATAGTATCAAACTTTTTAATAACAATATCTATAATAAATGACTTTTCTAACATTTGACTCCTTACTGCTGAAGGAGTTGGTCGTACACTTGAAAGATAACCCAGAAAATCGATAAAATGATTGGATAATTGGTTTATATGAATCCTATCCGGTTGAGACCAAAAGTAAAAATGACATTCCCATAAATTTACAAGGTAATATTTCCATTTCTTCATCAGAAGAGGGGTTCCTTTTGAAGACAAAATGGATTTTCCTTGAAATCTGAAATACTGTATGAAAGGATCCTTGAACAACCATAGGATAGTATGAAAATCATTACGAAAATCCACTAAAAAATGTTCTATTTTTCTATAAAAATGTGTTCGATCAAGAAAAGCTCTAGAAGACGTTGATCGTAAATGATAAGATTGTTTACGGAGAAAAACAAATATGGATTCCGATTCATATACATGAAAATTATATAGGAACAGGAAAAATCTTTGATTCTCTTTTGAAAAAAAGAGAATCATTTTCGTTTTTTGAGTAATAAGACTATTCCAATTATGATACTTGTAGAGAAAGAATCTCAATAAGTGCAAAAAGGGAGCATCTTGTATCCAAGAGCGAAGGGTTTGAACCAATAGTTCCAGATGGATAGGGTAGGGTATTAGTATATCTAATACATGATTTAAATGTAATAATTTATCCTCTAAAAAGGGAAATATGGAATGAATTGATCGTAAAGTAGTCATAGATTTGTCTATTTCTTTACTTTCTGGGGAAGATACTAATCGCAGTGAGAATGGAAGTTCCACAATGACTGCAACCCCCTCTGATATCATTTGAGAATCCAAATTTTTATTATGCCCGAAAAAAAAATTTGGATTAGAATCATTCGTAAAAATAATCAAATGCTTCTGTTGATACATTCGAGTAATTAAACGTTTAACAATTATTAAACTATATTTTTTGTCATAACCTAAATTTTCCATAGGCTCATAAAGAATCGATTTATTTAACCCATGATCATGAGCAAGTGCATAAATGTATTCCTGAAAGAGAAGTGGATATAGGAAGTCCCGTTCTCGCGATCTATCTATCTTTAAATAGCCTTGTAATTCCTCCATTTGAAATTCGATTTGAACCAAAACCGGGGATTTCTTGGGTCATCAAATGATACGATACATAGGTACGATACAGTCAAAACAAGGTATCAAGGTATATAGTAAGAAAAGATACCTTGGAAATGATTAATCCATGGATTCTCTCTTTTTCCATCCGATCCGATTGGTTCTTGTTCGTTATAAGATACCGAAGATGTTTAGAAATCCTTTATTTTTGCAACCCGATCGCTCTTTTGACTTTAGAATTATATTTCTCAATATACTGTTTCTTTTACACATTCGTCTCCGCACAGGGATATAATTAATAGAATAGTTAGGATTCAAAAAAAAAAAAGTGAAGAATCCACTTATTAAATTAAAGTGATTTCATAACCTTTGCCCGCCCCAGGGACTAATATATTTCTAACGTATAATTAGATCGGGTAATTGGTAATTATTCGAATTAAGAACCGAAGCTCGTTGCTCTTTTTGTTTCCCTATAATTGGAGCTTTTTGGCTCTATCCATTTATTCACTCGATCCAACCATAATTGATTTTTTGTACCGCTCTAAGAATTAAAACTCTAACAAACTAAACAACTATTTTGTACCGATCCCGTAAGGGTTAAGTACTCTATCTTAAAGTTATTTATTTATGATATGAGTTATTCATTTATACGACATGCTGTTTTTTCCATTCGTTCCCTCTCAGGATCAGTCGGGGTCTTACAAACTCTACCAACGGTATGGACGAATCCGTTCCTTCATCCAAATGTGTAAAAGATTTTAGCCGCACTTAAAAGCCGAGTACTCTACCGTTGAGTTAGCAACCCAAAAATAGAATTATGGTGTGTAGATACGATCGAAAAAAAAAAAAGAGAGATTGGATTGGATTGCACAACCCCATCAAAAACATTTTTTTATAGTAAATTATGAACATAAAAATGAACAGCTATAATGAAAATCTTAAAAATTCCCGGATAAGATAAATGAAATATATCCCAGCGAATTTAAGGAACCTATCGCTTACATGAAGTAAAGTAAAAAAAAACTTATAGGGCGTGGATAAATAGATCTATTTATCCACGATCAATTATATTTTTTCAATACACTATTGTCAATATGAACGTTGAGAAAAAAAAAAAATAATTATTAATAATTAATAATTATTATAAATAAGAACTTTTGTTGGATTGGCATTTCATAGATAACCTACCTAGAGAATAAAAAAAGTGTAGATGTCGAAAAGAAAAAAATAATCAAGAAGAAAACCTCGGGTTTATTCAATATCCATAAAGATACCATAAGAAAGCTCGGCCCCTTTTTTCAGTGGAGTCTCACCAAAAACTCCCCGATTGGGGGATAATACCATACATAATTTTATGGATAGAACAAAAGATGGGGAAACGGGAAGGGGAATAGTGAAGAAAAAATTACACAAAACTAGACTAGCTCTTTTTTTATTTTCTCGTTATTGTATGAATGAAATTTTATTTCGCGTAATTAACGCGAAGTTCCTTAAATATCTCCGCCTTCTTTAAAATATCATGAACAGTTTCCGTAGGTTGAGCGCCTTTTTCAAGGAAATATAAAATGGCGGGAACATTTGAAGAAGCTTGATTTTTTATTGGATCATAAAAACCCACTTTACGAAGATCTCTTCCTTCTCTTCGGGATCGAACATCAATTGCAACGATTCGATAAATGGCTCATTGGGATAGATATAGATGAACAATTCCCCCCTTAGAAACGTATAGGAGGCTTTCTCCTCGTACGGCTCGAGAAAGAATGATTCTAATGTCATAGTATATAGAGTGGCAAATAGATCCATAAAATAATCAATTAAATTAAACCTAAACTATGATTTTTTTCGTTTTTTTTGGTCGAAAACCCGAAAAATCATTCGTACTTATAACTCAAGTTAGATAATTCTCAAAGAGTTCAAAGGAAAATCCCGAGTCCTTGGCATTTCATTTATTGAGCTGTCTCTAACCCACTTTTTTGTCTCGTTTTTTATCCATTTTTTGGATTCCTTTTTTTATTTTGTTCAAAGTGTTGAGACAAAAAAAAATGGGTGTTTTCTTGTTCCAGGATCGTTTATCTTCGTTTTGAATCATTGGGTTTAGACATTACTTCGGTGATCTTTAATCGTTTCAAAATGGCAGCAACATACCTTTTGTTATTTATTGACTATCGAAGAATCGTATAAACGCTTGATTCCCGTGTGATACACTTTATGATCGAAATAGTTTTTCCAATTCCAACAAAAATTTCAAATCCAAAAGGATATTTTATTCGAATTGAATCTTTGAATTTCTATATCGAAGATATGCTTACGAAGTTGTTCTAACTTATTGATTGACATTAACCATAGATCCTTACCTCTGAGAAATTAATTAATCTTTTCCGCTCGAGCTCCATCGTGTATTATTTACTTTAACTAACAACCCCATTTAGTTGGGTTGTGGGTTGGTTAAAGTAAATAATTAGAACCGAACAAACTATGTCGAGCTAAGAGCACCTCATAATTTATATATTAAATAATGGTGGATGTAAGAATCCACAACCGATCATTCCTTCAAGTCGCACGTTGCTTTCTACCACATCGTTTTAAACGAAGTTTTACCATAACATTCCTCAAGTTTGTTTGAAACCGGTATGGAATTGATTCAATATGGAATCATGAATAATCATTTAATTTACTCAATGGATACATAATCATAATATAATCATAATAATCCGTACTTTTTTTTTTTCTATTTATATACTTTATATAATATATAATAATAATATATAAAGTATATATTTATTTTTTTCTTCCAGAAGTAATTCTTATCAACCAGCACTCTTATTATGATGTGAACCCTTAGGAGTAATTCATCTAATCGCTTAGATATAAAAAAAGATCTCTTTCATATGATTCCACTATGGATATCTACATACGTAGAGATGGTATTTAACTATAACTTTCTGTAATATAGATTGTATATTCCTATTGCTAATTCGAGTTGCTGTAGTACATAGTACTCAAAATATTTGAAAAAGCGGTCCAAGGCATGAAAATATCCTCTCGATCCATTTATTTATGATACATGAAGGATAGAAATACAGATCAAGTTCCCTTACTTTAAGCGATTTACTTCGCCAAACAAAACAAAGGGGAAGGAAAAATTCTACGAACCCTTGTTGTTTTATTTTAGGTTAGGTTCAAGTTTGACGGGAATAATATTCTACGACTAGCAACTCATTTATTTCCAAACCAACCCACTTACTATCTATTATTTGATTGACTGATCCTTTATATTGGGATGGGTGAAGAGTTAAATGTTTTGGCAATTTTTCACGGGGAGATGAATCAAGATAATTTTGAATCAGAGCTCTGGATTTTTGTTCATCCCTTGTAGAAATAATATCCCGGGGTTTGCATCGATAACTTGGTATATCTACTATATGACCATTAACTAAAATATGCCTATGGTTAACTAATTGTCGGGCTCCAGGAATGGTCGAAGCCATACCTAATCGAAAAAGGATGTTATCCAAACGCATTTCAAGTAATTGTAGTAAAACCTGACCTGTTGACCCTTTTGCTTTTCCAGCGATATGAACGTATTTAAGTAATTGTCTTTCCGTTAGACCATAATGAAAACGCAATTTTTGTTTTTCTTCTAAACGAATACGATATTGAGATTTTTTCCCGGAGCGTGATTGGTTTCTAGGATCACTTCCGGGTGTGGTTCTTTTACTAGTCCATCTGAGAATTTTTAATTGGCTAGTTAGTCCCGGTAAAACACCCAGACGGCGTATTTTTTTGAAACGAGGCCCTCGGTAACGAGACA